TTAAAAATAAGCTAAATAAAGCTTTTGGGTTCATACCCCAAATATAAAGGAAATCCCTTTTTTTTAAATTAATAAAGTGCCTGATTAAAAGGATTATTCTGATAGGATAAATTATGTAATTTTTTTTTACCTTTATTATATTTTATAGAATTAAACTATATCTAATAACTTCAAAAATTATTGTGCATCTTACACTAAAATATAATTTTATAATATGAATTAATTTCATAAAAGAATTTTATTCTTATTTTTTATTTTATATATTTCAAACTCTAATAAAATATTTTTTTTATTTATTCTATTTTTTAGAACATTAATTTCAATTTCTTCTAATTCTTGATTAGGATGTTGAATTGGATTAGAAATTAATTTATTAAGCTTCATTCCCTTAATATCATCCCCCAATAATTTATTAAATTCAGAAGCTTCATTAAAATACTTTCTTACTCAATCAATTGCCTCAATTAATTTCTTATTTGCAATTTTATTAAATTTATTTTTAATAAAAAATTTTTATTTTAATAATTTTTTTTCTATTATTATTAATTCAACAATACTTATAAAAATAGGATCAATTCCATTTCATTTTTGATTTCCTAATATTATAGAAGGTATTTCTTGATTTAATTGTTTTATTTTAATAACATGACAAAAAATTACACCTATAATTTTATTATCTTACTATTTAAATTTTAATTATCTATATTTTATTATAATTTTTAATGTTTTAATTGGAGCTATTGGAAGTTTTAATCAAACTTCTTTACGAAAATTAATAGCTTTTTCTTCAATTAATAATTTAGGATGAATAATTTCAGCAATAATTATTAGTGAAAATTTATGATTAATTTATTTTATTTTTTATACAATTTTTTCTTTTATTATATGTTTTTTATTTTATATTACTAATATTTTTTTTATTAATCAATTATTTTTTTTTAATATAAATTTTTTAATTAAAATTTCTATTATAATTAATTTTTTTTCTTTAGGGGGATTACCTCCATTTTTAGGATTTTTCCCAAAATGATTAGTAATTAATTATTTATTGAATAATAATTTTATTATTATTTCATTTGTATTTATTATATCAAGTTTAATTTTATTATTTGTTTATATTCGTATTATTTACTCTTCCTTAATATTTTTTTCTTTTAAATTAAAATGATTTAAAATTTTTATAAAAAATAATCTTTTAATTTTAATTTATTTTTTTAATTTTATTTCTTTATTAGGTATAATTATTAGAACTTTTTTTTTTTAAGGTTTTAAGTTAATTATAAACTAATAATCTTCAAAATTATATATAAAGAAATTTCTTTAAGCCTTAGTATACAATACACCTTAAAATTTGCAATTTTATATCATTATTTGAATATAAGACTTAATAAAAGAGAAATTTCTCGTTAATAAATTTACAATTTATCGCTTATAAACTCAGCCATTTTATTTGAGCGAAAATGACTTTTTTCTACAAATCATAAAGATATTGGAACTTTATATTTTATTTTTGGTATTTGAGCAGGAATAGTAGGTACATCTCTTAGTTTATTAATTCGTACTGAACTTGGTAATCCTGGATCTTTAATTGGAGATGATCAAATTTATAATACTATTGTAACAGCACATGCATTTATTATAATTTTTTTTATAGTTATACCTATTATAATTGGAGGATTTGGTAATTGATTAGTACCTTTAATATTAGGAGCTCCAGATATAGCTTTCCCACGAATAAATAATATAAGATTTTGACTTTTACCCCCCTCATTAGTTTTACTTATTTCTAGTAGAATTGTTGAAAATGGAGCAGGAACAGGATGAACAGTTTATCCCCCACTTTCTTCTAATATTGCTCATGGAGGATCTTCAGTAGATTTAGCTATTTTTTCCCTACATTTAGCTGGTATTTCATCTATTTTAGGAGCTATTAATTTTATTACTACAATTATTAATATACGAATTAATAATATATCTTTTGATCAAATACCTTTATTTGTATGATCAGTAGGTATTACTGCATTATTATTATTATTATCTTTACCTGTATTAGCTGGAGCTATTACTATATTATTAACAGATCGAAATTTAAATACTTCATTTTTTGACCCTGCTGGAGGAGGGGATCCAATTCTTTATCAACATTTATTTTGATTTTTTGGACATCCAGAAGTTTATATTTTAATTTTACCAGGATTCGGTATAATTTCCCATATAATTTCTCAAGAAAGAGGAAAAAAAGAAACTTTTGGATGTTTAGGAATAATTTATGCTATAATAGCAATTGGATTATTAGGATTTATTGTATGAGCTCATCATATATTTACTGTAGGTATAGATATTGATACACGAGCTTATTTTACTTCAGCTACTATAATTATTGCAGTACCAACAGGAATTAAAATTTTTAGTTGATTGGCTACCCTTCATGGAACTCAAATTAATTATAGACCTTCTATATTATGAAGATTAGGATTTATTTTTTTATTTACAGTTGGAGGTTTAACTGGTGTAGTTTTAGCAAATTCTTCTATTGATATTACTTTACATGATACTTATTATGTAGTAGCTCATTTTCATTATGTTCTTTCAATAGGAGCAGTATTTGCTATTTTTGGAGGATTTGTTCATTGATACCCATTATTTACCGGATTAATTATAAATCCCTATTTATTAAAAATTCAATTTATCTCTATATTTATTGGAGTTAACTTAACTTTTTTCCCACAACATTTTTTAGGTTTAGCAGGTATACCTCGACGATACTCTGATTATCCAGATAGTTTTATCTCATGAAATATTATTTCTTCATTTGGTTCTTATATTTCCTTATTTTCAATAATTATAATTGTTCTTATTGTTTGAGAATCAATAATTAATCAACGAATTATTTTATTTTCATTAAATATATCTTCATCAATAGAATGATATCAAAATTTACCTCCTGCTGAACATTCTTATAATGAATTACCTATTTTAAGTAATTTCTAATATGGCAGATTATATGTAATGGATTTAAACCCCATTTATAAAGGATTATCCTTTTTTTAGAAATGGCAACTTGATCTAATCTTAATTATCAAAATGGAGCTTCCCCTTTAATAGAACAAATTATTTTTTTTCATGATCATACTTTAATTATTTTAATTATAACTACAATTTTAGTTTCTCATTTAATAATTAATTTATTTTTTAATAAATATACTAATCGATTCTTACTTGAAGGTCAAATAATTGAATTAATTTGAACTATTTTACCAGCTATTACTCTTATTTTTATTGCTTTACCATCTCTTCGTTTACTTTATTTATTAGATGAATTAAATAATCCTTTAATTACCCTAAAATCAATTGGACATCAATGATATTGAAGTTATGAATATTCAGATTTTAATAATATTGAATTTGATTCATACATAATTCAATATGATAATGATAATATTTCTAATTTTCGACTTCTTGATGTTGATAATCGAATTGTTTTACCTATAAATAATCAAATTCGTATTTTAATTACAGCAACTGATGTAATTCACTCTTGAACAGTTCCATCATTAGGGGTAAAAGTTGATGCTAATCCTGGTCGTTTAAATCAAACAAATTTTTTTATTAATCGACCAGGAATTTTTTTTGGTCAATGTTCAGAAATTTGTGGAGCTAATCACAGATTTATACCTATTGTAATTGAAAGAATTTCAATTAAAAATTTTATTAATTGAATTAATAATTATTCATTAGATGACTGAAAGCAAGTACTGGTCTCTTAAACCATTTCATAGTAAATTAGCAATTACTTCTAATGAAAGAATTAGTTAATTTATAACATAAATATGTCAAATTTAAATTATTACTTTAGTAATATTCTTTTATTCCTCAAATAATACCAATTAATTGAATTTTTTCTTTAATTTTTTTTATTATTATTTTTATTATTTTTAATATTATAAATTATTATATTTTTATTAACAAAAATAATATTAATAATTCGAATAAAAATTTTATTAATTTAAAAAATAATTTTTACTGAAAATGATAAATAATTTATTTTCAATTTTTGACCCTTCTACTAACTTATTTAATTTATCTATTAATTGAATTAGAACTTTTATTGGATTAATATTCATTCCATATTCATTTTGATTAATTCCTAATCGTCACTTTATTTTATGAAATTTCATTTCAAATAGTCTTCATAATGAATTTAAAACATTATTAGGTCCTAATAGATTTAATGGATCAACTTTTATTTTTATTTCATTATTTTTCTTTATTTTATTTAATAATTTTTTAGGATTATTCCCATATATTTTTACAAGTACAAGTCATTTAAATATTTCATTATCTTTATCATTAACTTTATGATTAAGTTTTATAATTTATGGATGAATTAATAACACTCAACATATATTTATTCATATAATTCCTCAAGGAACTCCAACTATTCTTATACCTTTTATAGTACTAATTGAAACAATTAGTAATATTATTCGACCTGGAACTTTAGCTATTCGATTAACAGCTAATATAATTGCAGGACATCTTCTTTTAACTTTACTAAGTAATACTGGTACTAATATGTCTAATTATTTATTAATTATTTTAATTATTATTCAAATTTTATTATTAATTTTAGAATCTGCAGTTGCAGTTATTCAATCATATGTTATTACTATTTTAAGAACACTTTATTCTAGAGAAGTTAATTAATTCTAATGACTATAAACCACAATCATCCATATCATTTAGTTGATTATAGACCTTGACCTTTAACAGGAGCTATTGGAGTAATAACTTTAGTTACTGGATTAGTTAAATGATTTCATAATTTTAGTATAAATATTTTAATTTTAGGTTATATTATTATTTTATTAACTATATATCAATGATGACGAGATATTTGCCGAGAAGGAACATTTCAAGGTAAACATACAATTTTAGTTACTAAAGGATTACGTTGAGGAATAATTTTATTTATTGTTTCTGAAATTTTCTTTTTTGTATCATTTTTTTGAGCTTTTTTCCATAGAAGATTATCCCCTAATATTGAAATTGGATCGATATGACCTCCTATAAGTATTACACCATTTAATCCTTTTCAAATTCCATTACTTAATACTATTATTTTAATTACTTCAGGTATCACAGTAACATGAGCTCATCATGCATTAATAGAAAATAATTTTACTCAAACTTCTCAAAGTTTATTAATTACTGTATTATTAGGTATTTACTTTACTATTCTACAAGCTTATGAATATATTGAAGCCCCATTTTCTATTGCTGATAGAGTATATGGATCAACATTTTTTATAGCAACAGGATTCCATGGTCTTCATGTTATTATTGGAACTATTTTCTTATTAACATGTTTTATTCGTCATTTAAATAATCATTTTTCTAATACCCACCATTTTGGATTTGAAGCAGCAGCATGATATTGACATTTTGTAGATGTAGTATGATTATTTCTTTATATTTCAATTTATTGATGAGGTAATTAATTAACTATTTATATAATATATTTAGTATATTTGACTTCCAATCAAAAAGTTTAATATTTCATTAATATAAATAATTAATTTACTTTTAATAATATCTTTTATTATAATTATTCTAGCTAATATTTTTATTTTATTATCATTTTTAATTTCAAAAAAATCAATAAATGACCGAGAAAAATGTACACCATTTGAATGTGGATTCGACCCAATATCCTTATCTCGAATTCCATTTTCTTTACATTTCTTTTTAATTACAGTAATTTTTTTAATTTTTGATGTAGAAATTGCTTTAATTTTCCCCATAATTTCAACATTTTTAATAGTTAATTTTATAACTTGATTTAAAATTAGATTTTTCTTTATTATTATACTTTTAGTAGGTACTTATCATGAATGAAATCAAAATATATTAAATTGAACAAATTAGGATTATAGTTTAATAAAAACATTTAATTTGCATTTAAAAAATATTGATTTATCAATTTATCTTAATAAATAAGAAGCAATTATGCATTTAATTTCGACTTAAAAGATAGAGTAAAAACTCCTTATTTATTAATTGAAACCAAATTAGAGGTATATCACTGTTAATGATAAAATTGAATAAAAATTCCAATTAGAAATATATAATAATTAAGCTGCTAACTTAATTTATAGTGATTAAAATCATTAATATTTCTAATTTATATAGTTTAATTAAAACATTACATTTTCATTGTAATAATAAAAAAATTTTTTTTATAAATAAATTTTATTTATTTAAAGATTATATAATCACCCTAATATCTTCAATATTATACTCTTAAATTTAAGCTATTTAAATAAATTATAATTATAATAATAAAAATTATTATTCATAAAACAAATCTAAATAAATAAATTTTAAAATTATTTATTTGATAAATAATATTCACTAAAGAATAATATTTAATAGTATTATAAAATCCATTTCCTCTATAAATTTCTCTTCAACCTATATCAATATTCTTTCTTAAAATTTGACCTAATTTTAAAAAATAATAGTTAATTCCATAAGTAGATAAATTAGGTATAAATCATATTACAGTTGAAAATACTCTAAAATTATAAAATATTAAAAACTTATTTAAAGAATAAATTTTTATATTTCTAATTAATCAACCTATAAATATACCAATTAATCTAACATAAATTACTATTATTTTTAAAGAAAATGGTAAATAAATTATATAAGGATAACAAAAAATTAATCAACTTAAAAATCTTCCTGAAACTAAACTTATAAATAATAAAATAAATATACTTTTTAATATAATATAATCTTCATCGTATAAATTATAAGTTCTTAATAAATTAAAATCATTTACTATTAAATATATTAATAATCGAATAGTATAAAATATTGTTAAACCAGTAGAAAAATAATATAAATAAAAAATTATAATATTTAAATTTCTTATTCTAACCATTTCTAAAATTATATCTTTTGAATAAAATCCAGCTAAAAAAGGAATACCACATAAAGCTAAATTAGAAATATTTATACATAAGGAAGTTAAAGGAACATAAAATCTAATACCCCCTATTATACGAATATCTTGATTATCATTTATTATATGAATAATAGAACCAGCACATATAAATAATAAAGCTTTAAATATAGCATGAGTTAATAAATGAAAAAAAGCTAAATCATAAAATCCTATTCTTAAAATTCTTATTATTAAACCTAATTGTCTTAAAGTAGATAAAGCAATAATTTTTTTTAAATCAAATTCATAATTAGCACAAATTCCAGCTATTATTATAGTTAAACCAGATAATAATAATAAAAATTTTAAAAAAAATATATCAACTAATAAATTATTAAAACGAATTAATAAATAAACTCCAGCAGTTACTAATGTAGAAGAATGAACCAAAGCAGAAACTGGAGTAGGAGCTGCTATTGCAGCAGGTAATCATGAACTAAATGGAATTTGAGCTCTTTTAGTTATAGCTGCAATAATTACTAATAAACTAATAATTTTTATTGAAAAATCATTTCCTATAAAATTTAAATAAAAAATATAATTTCATCTCCCATAATTTAATATTCAAGATACCAATATTAAAATTATAACATCACCAATACGATTTGATAAAGCAGTTAATATACCTGCATTATAAGATTTAATATTTTGATAATAAATTACTAAACAATAAGAAACTAAACCTAATCCATCCCATCCTAAAAAAATTCTAATTATATTTGGTCTAATAATTAATAAAATTATAGAAAAAACAAATAATAATACTAAAATAATAAAACGATTTAAATTTAATTCTGATCTTATATATCTTTTTCTATAATAAATCACAGAAGAAGAAATTAATGAAACAAATATTATAAATAATAAAGATATTCAATCTAATAAAATAGATATTACAATTCTAACAGAATTAAAAGAAATAATTTCTCACTCTAAAAATAAAATTATATTATTCATAATAAAATAAATTATTATAAAAAAATTAATTAATATAAAAAAAAATAAAAAAAAAAATCTAATAAAACAAATTGAATATTTATTAATAACCTAAAATGATTTATTCATATTTTTGACTCCACAAATCAATATTTTTTTTAAATTATTTAAGTAAAATCAAATTATTCTGTAATCAATTTTTAAAACTAAAATATTTAAAGGTAATCAATGTAATATTAAAATTAAATATTCTCGTGAAATTCCTCTATAAAATCTATAAATTCCTATATTATATTTACCATGTTGAGTATAAGAATATAAATATAAACTATAACCAGCACTAAAAAAAGAAATACTTATTAATATAATTATTCTTAATCATGATCAACTTACTAATCTATTAATTAATCTAATTTCCCCTATTAAATTTAATGATGGGGGAGCTGCTATATTTGAAGATATTAATAAAAATCATCATAATCTTATTGAAGGCATAAAATTTATTATACCCTTATTTATAAATAATCTTCGTCTATTTAAACGCTCATAGTTTATATTAGAAAGGCAAAATATTCCAGATGAACATAAACCGTGACCAATCATTAAGATATAAGAACCTATATAACCTCAATAATTTATTGTTATAATTCCCCCAATAACAACTCTTATATGAGCTACAGATGAGTAAGCAATTAATGATTTTATATCAATTTGACAAAAACATTTTAAACTAATATAGAAACCTCCAATTAATCTAATTACTACTCAAATATATCTTATTTTAAAATTAATTTTTTGTAAAATAATTATAATTCGTAAAAGTCCATAACCCCCTAATTTTAATATAATTGCAGCTAAAATTATTGATCCAGAAATAGGAGCTTCAACATGAGCCTTAGGTAATCATAAATGAACAAAATATATAGGTATTTTTACTAAAAAAGCTATAATTAAACATAAATATAATATAAATAAATTATAATCATAAAATTTTAAAAAATATATTATTATATAATTTATTTCTTGATAAATATAAAAAATACCCATTAATAAAGGTAATGAAGCAAATAAAGTATAAAATAATAAATATATACCTGCTTGAATTCGTTCTGGTTGATACCCTCAACCAATAATTAATATTAAAGTAGGAATTAATCTTCTTTCAAAAAATAAATAAAATAAAAATAAATTTATTACTCTAAAAGTTAAATATAATATAAATAATAAAAAAATAATATTAAATAAAAATAAATTTGAATAAAATTTACTTTTATATAATCTTTCTCTTGCTATAATTATTAATCCTCTAATTCAAATTCTTAATAAAATTAAACCATAAGAAATTATATCACAACCAAATATATATCTTAAATTACAAAAATTTATAATTGATATAGAAATATTTATAAATATTATTATTATTAATAATAATAATATTTGAACCAATCAAAATATATTTTTTTTAAAACATAAAGGTATTATAAATATTATTATCATAAAAAATTTTATCATTAAATTAAATTAAAACTTTGAAAATAATCATTCCCATGAGTTCGAATTATAGAAACTAAAATAGATAAACCTAAAGCACCTTCACAAACAGAAAAAACTAAAAAAACTATTAATATATATAAATTATAATTAATTATTATTAAATATATTATTAATAAAAAAAAAATTCTTAATACTATAAATTCTAATCTTATTAAAACAATTAATAAATGTTTATGTTTTGATACAAAAATTATATTACCAATTAAAAATATAATAATAATAACTAATCTCATAGTTGTCATTTATTTAGTTTTTATAGTTTAAAAAAAACTTTGGTCTTGTAAATCAAAAATAAGAATTTTTCTTTAAAAACTTCAAAGAAAAAGATTTTCTTTATCTATAATCTCCAAAATTATTATTTTTATAAACTATTCTTTGAAATTTTAAAAATATTTTTATCTTTATTATTAACTTTTATTTCTATTTTTTTATTTTTTGTTAAACATCCTCTTTCAATGGGATTATTAATTTTAATTCAAACTCTTTTAACTTGTTTAATTACAGGTATACTTATTAATACTTATTGATTTTCATATATTTTATTTTTAATTTTTCTAGGAGGTTTATTAGTTTTATTTATTTATGTTTCAAGAGTTGCATCTAATGAATTATTTAAATTCTCCTTTTTTAATAAATTTTCTTATATTATTTATATTTTTATAATTATTAGTATTAGATTTATTTTTAAATATAATCTTAATTGAATAAATTTTTCATTTAATGATGAAATAAATAATTTTTTTAATTTATTTTTATTCTTTAATAATGAATATAATTTTAATTTATCTAAATTATATAATAATCAAACTTATTTTTTAATAATAATAATAATTATTTATTTATTTATTACTCTTATTGCTGTAGTAAAGATTACTAATATCTTTTTTGGACCTTTACGTTCATTTAACTAATGATAAATTTTTTCAAACCTATTCGAAAAACTCACCCAGTTATTAAAATTATTAATGGATCTTTAATTGATCTACCAACTCCATCTAATATTTCATCTTGATGAAATTTTGGCTCCTTATTAGCTTTATGTTTAATAATTCAAATTTTAACAGGATTATTTTTAACTATATACTATACAGCTAATATTGATTTAGCTTTTTATAGAGTAAATTATATTTGTCGAAATGTAAATTATGGTTGACTAATTCGAACTTTACATGCTAACGGAGCTTCTTTCTTCTTTATTTGTATTTATCTTCATATTGGTCGTGGAATTTATTATGAATCATTTAATTTAAAATTTACTTGAATAGTAGGTGTTATTATTTTATTTTTATTAATAGCTACTGCTTTTATAGGATATGTTCTTCCATGAGGACAAATATCTTTTTGAGGGGCTACAGTAATTACAAATTTATTATCTGCAATCCCTTATCTAGGAACTATATTAGTTAATTGAATTTGAGGGGGATTTGCAGTTGATAATGCTACTTTAACTCGATTTTATACATTCCATTTTTTATTTCCTTTTATTATTTTAATAATAACTATAATTCATTTATTATTTTTACATCAAACAGGATCTAACAATCCATTAGGAATTAATAGAAATTTAGATAAAATTCCTTTTCACCCATTTTTTACATTTAAAGATCTAATTGGATTTATTATTTTAATTTCACTATTAACATTTTTATCTCTTATTAATCCTTATTTATTAGGAGATCCTGATAATTTTATTCCTGCAAACCCTTTAGTTACCCCAATTCATATTCAACCAGAATGATATTTTTTATTTGCTTATGCTATTTTACGATCAATCCCAAATAAATTAGGAGGGGTAATTGCTTTAGTAATATCAATTTTAATTTTAATTATTTTACCATTTACATTTAATAAAAAAATTCAAGGAATTCAATTTTATCCTTTAAATCAAATCTTATTTTGATTTATAGTTACTACTATTATCCTTTTAACATGAATTGGTGCACGTTCAGTAGAAGCCCCTTATATTATTACCGGTCAACTATTAACTTTAATTTATTTTTCTTATTTTATTATTATTCCAATCGTAAGTAAATTTTGAGATAAATTAATTTTTAATTATTAATTAATGAGCTTGTTATAAGCATTTGTTTTGAAAACTTAAGAAAGAATTATTATTCTATTAATTTATACTAAATTAATTTTATAACTTAAAATTATTTTTAACCCTATAAAAAATAATAAATAATTCAATGAAATAGGTAAATATCTTTTTCAACATAAATATATTAATTTATCATATCGATATCGAGGTAATGTACCCCGAACTCAAATTAAAAAAAAAGATAAAAAAACTAATTTTAAATAAAATATTAAATTTAATTCATACCCCCCCATATAAATAATAGTAAATAATAATCTTATAAATAAAATTCTTGAATACTCTGCTAAAAAAATTAATGCAAATCCTCCTCTTCTATATTCTGTATTAAATCCAGAAACTAATTCACTTTCCCCCTCAGCAAAATCAAATGGAGTACGATTTGTTTCAGCTATTAATGAAGATAAAAAACATATTCTTAAAGGAAATATTATAATTAAAAATCAAATTATAAATTGATATTCAGTAAATTTAATTATATTAAAATCTATAATTAAAATAATTCTTGATATTAAAATTAAAGATAATCTAACTTCATATGAAATTGTTTGAGCTACAGCCCGTATTCCCCCTAATAAAGAATAATTTCTATTAGAAGATCAACCAGCGATTAATAATGTATAAACACCAATTCTAGTACAACACAAAAAAAATAGTAATCCTAAATTAAATACAATTATATTAAATAAATAAGGTATTATTATTCAAATTATTAATGATAAAGTAAAACTAACAATAGGAGAAAAATAAAAAGAAAAATAATTTGAATAATTTAAATAAACTTGTTCTTTTGTAAATAATTTAATAGCATCAGAAAAAGGTTGCAAAATTCCTATTATACCTAATTTATTTGGCCCTTTCCGAATTTGAATATAACCTAAAACTTTACGTTCTAATAAAGTTAAAAAAGCTACTCCAATTAATACCCCAATTAATAAAATTAAAATTCCAATAAAAATATTATATAAATCAGTAATTATCATTTACTATTTATATAATTTAAATTATACATTTATGACTTCTAAAATCATCACATTTTTCTGTCAAAATAGTATAATATATTTATTAATATTCAATTAAATTTAATTATTAAAAATATTTGATCCTTTCGTACTAAAATATTTTATATTTCTAAAGATAGAAACCAACCTGGCTCACACCGGTTTGAACTCAGATCATGTAAGATTTTAATGATCGAACAGATCAAAATTTTAAACTTTTGCATTTAAATTTTATCTTAATCCAACATCGAGGTCGCAAACTTTTTTTTTTATTTGTACTAAAAAAAAATATTACGCTGTTATCCCTAAGGTAATTATTTCTTTTAATCACAAATTATGGATCAACTTTTCATTTATTTTGTTTTTACTTTAAAAAAAGTTATTTTAATTTTTTTATCACCCCAATAAAATATTAATTTTATTTTTAATTTTTATTTATATAAATAATCTTAATTAAAATTAATATAAAACTCTATAGGGTCTTCTCGTCTTTTAAATAAATTTTAGCTTTTTAACTAAAAAATTAATTTCTATAAATAAATTAGAGACAGTTTATATTTCATCAAATCCTTCATACAAGTCTTCAATTAAAAGACTATTGATTATGCTACCTTTGTACAGTCAATATACTGCAGCCCTTTAATATAAATATCAGTGGGCAGATTAGACTTTAAATTATTTTCTAAAAGACATGTTTTTGATAAACAAGTGAACACATATTTTTGCCGAATTCCTTTAATTTAATTTTTATTAATTTAATTATATTTTATTTTAATATACTAATTTTATCATTATTACTAATTTTTTTTTATTAAAAATTATTTATTTTATAAAAAATTAAATTTTTCTTATTAAATTTTATTTTAAATAAAATTTTTTATAATAAATTATAATTTATAAACAATATAAATTTTAAAATTTTTATTTAAATCAATTTTTAATTATAAATTTTTATATTAAAGCTTATCCCTTAATATATTTAATTTTAAATATTTTATTATTAATTAATTTATAATAAAATTTTTTAAATTTTAAATTAAATTTATTTCTAAAAAAACTAGATATATTTAAAAACGATTAACATTTCATTTCTAATTAATTATTTAAAATAATTATTCAACATTAAATTTTTTAATTAATTAACTCTTTTAAATTCGAGATTTTTTTTTTAAAAAAATATTTTTTAATAAACTCTGATACACAAGATACATTAAATAAAAATTACTTTACTATTAATTTATTTTCACTTATTTCAATTTTCTTCTACAATACTAATTAACTATAATTTTTTTTATTTTTTCTTTCAAAAATACTTTAATATCCCCCAATATTAAAAATTTTTTTATTATTATTTATTTATTAAATTTTCCCCTCAAATTAATTAAATATTTTTAATTTCTTTTCAATGTAAATGAAATACTTAACAAGCTCTAATTTGTTCATTCTAGAAACACTTTCCAGTACCTCTACTTTGTTACGACTTATTTCAATTTTTAAATGAAAGTGACGGGCAATATGTACATATTTCAATTTTTAATCATTTTAATAAATTAATTAAAATTACATTTAAATCCACCTTCAATCAATTATTACAAAATTTTTTCCATTTAAATAATTTTATTGTAATCCATCTTAAACTTAATTATAATCTGCATCATGATCTGAATTAATTTTTATTTTAAATTTTAAAATATTATATTTATTTAAAAATATTTTTTTAACAATGATATACAAAATTATAAATTAAGTAAATTTATTCGTGGATTATCAATTACTAGACAGATTCCTCTAAATGAACTAAAATACCGCCATATTATTTAAGTTTCAATAATATATTATTTACTATTTTAGTATTATTAATTAAATTTATAATAATAGGGTATCTAATCCTAGTTTATTTTTAAATTTATTAAATCATAAATCTCATATAAAATTTAATTAAATTAAAATTTCACTTAATAATTTAATATTTTTTTTAATTTAATTTTATTAATTAAATACTGAAATAATTTAATTTAACCTTTGTTTAACCGCAACTGCTGGCACAAAATTAGTTATTAATTTTCATATTACTAAATCTTAATTTCTTAAATTTTTAATTTTAATTACTATAAAATTTAATTAATTATTATTAAAATAATTAAAATTTAATACTATAATTTATATGTAAAATAAATTTATAATAAATTATAAAAAACATAAAAAATTTATCTATTATTTTATTTTTTCACATAGATTTTTTTTTTTTTTTTTTTATAATAAAATTTTATTATTCATTAATATTTTTATATTAAATAATTATTAATTATTAATATTTTTATATTAAATAATTATTAATTCTTAATAATTATTTAATTTCTTTCATTTTTTTTTCATAATATTACTATAAAATTAAAATCATGATAATTTTTTATAATTAATTTTTTACATATATAAATTATAAATATAAATATTAATTAAATATTTAAATTAATTATAATATTTAATATTTAATTAATATTTATATTATAATTAATTTAAATATTAATTAAATATTTAATATACATATATATATATATATATATATAATTAAATCTTATTTAAATTTAAATTATATTTCATTTAAATTTAAATTAAACCGTTTTTAATAATTTTTATATATAAAAAGAA